CGTCAAGTCCAAATAAAGAAAAAAATACGTATTTTTTTTCGGATTAGGATTAAACAAACGGATTCGCAAATAAAAGAGCTAATGCTACAACCAATCCATAAATTGTTAAAGCTTCCATAAAAGCCAAACTAAGTAATAAAGTACCTCGTATTTTCCCCTCTGCTTCGGGCTGTCTCGCAATACCTTCTACAGCTTGGCCTGCAGCAGTACCTTGACCAACTCCTGGTCCAATAGAAGCAAGCCCTACAGCCAATCCAGCAGCAATAACGGAAGCAGCAGAAATAAGTGGATTCATAATAAGTTCCTCACACAAAAAAAAGAAATGGTTAATGATACAATCCACGAAACAATTATGACTAAATTATTCCATCGACTAAGATTCAGCCAGTCGAAGTCAGTAAAAACTCCGAATTGAAATAAAAATATTCCATCAGATCATCAGAAAGGCTTTCTACTTTTTAATTCCTCTTTGTGGAGTCTTTCCTGAATCTATACAACTTGAATTTCTCATTTCCTTCTTTCTAACCATTTGTTGAATTCTTCGGCCCTTTCTTGCTTTATTTTTTCGTTTATTCAATTAATAAAAAAGAAAATAGAAAAAGACTTCGATTAATATCCCCCATCTAAGTCGAAATTAAAGTCGGGCTTAATATTAGTTCATATATAACTAGTCAATATCTACTATCCAATATACATGTCTTTCTTCCATAACGTAAACCCAGCGTTCTTCCTTAAATTCAATTGTATTCTAGAATCTTTCTTTGAATTGAAACGTCTCCAGGAGTTGACTTATAATTATTCGATTCCATATGCCGAGTTCGGCCTTTCTATACTAATTAATCCCCCTCTAATATCCCTTTTCGATTACTCTAGAACCCGTATGTTCCCTAAGCAGAGTGTCTTGAAACATATATTGACTTGATCTAAGAAAAAAGACTCTTTCGAAAATGAATTAATGATGACCTTCCATAGATTCGCCTATATAAGCTGCGGCTAAAGTTGCAAAAATAAGAGCCTGAATACCACTTGTAAATAATCCAAGAAACATGACAGGTATAGGAACTACTAAAGGGACTAAAGAAACAAGAACAACAACGACTAATTCATCGGCTAATATATTTCCGAAAAGTCGAAAACTAAGGGAGAGAGGTTTTGTGAAATCTTCTAAGATGTTAATGGGTAAAAGAATTGGAGTTGGTTGAATGTATTTACTAAAATAACCCAATCCTTTTTTTGTAAGACCCGCATAGAAATATGCTACTGACGTGAGTAAAGCTAAAGCTACAGTCGTATTTATATCATTCGTAGGTGCGGCTAATTCTCCATGAGGTAACTGTATGATTTTCCAAGGTAAAAGAGCCCCTGCCCAATTAGAAACAAAAATAAATAGAAACATAGTCCCAATAAAGGGAACCCAAGGACGATATTCTTCTCCAATCTGAGTTTTGCTCACGTCTCGAATGAATTCAAGAACATATTCAAAGAAATTCTGACCGTCAGTCGGAATTGTTTGTGGATTCCGAGCAGCTATGGCGGCTGAGCTTAATAAGATAGCAATTACAACCCAAGAAGTAATAAGTACTTGGCCATGGACTTGAAAACCGCCTATTTGCCAATAGAAATGTTGGCCGACTTCCACACCGGATATATCATATAATCCCTTTAGTGTATTGATTGAACATGATAGAACATTCATATTGTCCTCTGGCAGAATATAACCTTAAAAAAATATTATTTTGATTCAACCATTGCTTTCTCGACTTATCTACTTCAATCGTATATAATACCAACTAATCACATCATATACCCAGCTATTTTTCTCTCTTTTTTGATATTCAGGAATCCTAACCGATTCTACTCTATTAATTTGAGAATTCAATTTTTTATTTTATTATGAATCAAGGATTTCTTATATAGCCAGAACGACCTTCACAAATTGCGAATACTAATTTGGTGAGAATTAATCGGATTGAGGCTATAGCATCATCGTTTGCCGGAATCGAAATATCTGCAAGATCGGGGTCGCAATTTGTATCGATTAAACAAATCGTTGGAATTCCCAAAGTAATACATTCTCGAAGGGCTGTATATTCTTCTTGCTGATCAACGATGATTACAATATCCGGCAACCCTGTCATATATTTAATCCCACCCAGATATGTTTGCAAGTGAGATAACTGTCTCTTCAACACGGCTGCATCTCTCTTCGGAAGACAGGCCAGTCTTCCTGCTTTTTGTTCCATTCTCAAGTCTCTGAATTTATGAAGTCTCGTTTCTGTGGTGGACCAATTCGTTAACATACCCCCAAGCCATTTTTTATTAACATAATGACACCGAGCCCTTATTGCAGCCCGTGCTACTGAATCAGCTGCTTTAGTTTTTGTCCCAACAATTAAAAATTGTTTTCCTTTGCTTGCTGCATCAAAAACTAAATCACAAGCTTCTGATAAAAAACGAGCAGTTCTAGTAAGATTTGTAATATGAATACCTTTACGCTTTGCCGAGATATAGGGTGACATTCTAGGATTCCATTTCCTAGTACCATGGCCAAAATGAACTCCCGCTTCCATCATCTCTTCCAAATTGATGTTCCAATATCTTCTTGTCATTTATCCTCGCACTTTCTCTTTTTTTTTAAGAGATGAGGTACCCCGAAATCAAAAATTGTTCCGACGGAACCTTTTCTTCGACAGCTAATTGGCCGTTGATACACAAGCCAAACCATTAATTCCTTTCTATTCCTTCTTATTATCTTATAAAAAAAGCTTATAAAAAAAAAAAATGCCCACAATAAATACAGAACAAATAAATAGGAGGAATCCGTTCTTAAATTACCTAAACTAGGGTTTTGATAGATGATTTCCATTTTTTTAAACACAAGAATTAAAAAATTCTCTGTGGTAAAACAAAATATCGTTCATTTCCCCCTCAAATAGATTCTTTTTTTTGTTTTTCAAAGGAATGCTCCTATGTTGGCTTGAACGATGTGCTAATCCTTTGAATCCGGTACCAACAGGTATCATTCCTCCCAGAACCACGTTTTCTTTTAGACCTTTCAACCAATCGATACGGCCCCGGAGAGCAGCTTTTGCTAAAACTCGAGCAGTTTCTTGAAAACTCGCTTCGGATATAAAACTTTGAGTATTCAAAGAAGCTCTCGTTATTCCCAATAAGATGGCTCGGTAAGAGATCGCTTCTTCCAAAGCACGCCCTGTTCGTTCCGCTCGCAACAATCCAATTAGCTCTCCTGGTAAAAAAACATTAGACATTCCATCTTCTGAAACCAAGACTTTTGATGTTATTTGACGTACAATAATTTCTATATGCCTATTATGGATCTGTACCCCTTGGGATCGATAAACCTTTTGGATCTTATTAACCAAAGAAATACGACTTTGCACTATAGTTAACTCGGCGCCAATCAAGAATCCCCAAGGAAATCCAAGAATTCCTGTTATACGCTCATTCCAAGCGTCAATTCTCCTTTCTAGATTCATCGATATTGACTCAAGCGAACGAACTTCTAATACTTGTTCCACCTTTGGAAGGCCTTGCGTTATATCACCAGACCTCGATTTTTCATATATAAATGTAACTAATGTATCTCCTTCATAAACGATTTCCCCATAATGGCCATGAACAGTTGCTCCTGGAGTGGCCAAATAGGGCTTCGCTGCTCTTATTACTACAGAGCCAACTTGAACAATTAGAACTTGACCCGCCTTTAAGTGTGGACCATTTTTGGCTATACATACATTTTCACAAAGAAATTGTCCAAGACTTATTTTTGTGGACGTCTCTTGACAAGAATTGTGGTGAAGACAATACCAATTTAATTTGAACGGATTCAAAATACTGTTACTTACCAAATCGGGATTAGAACCCTTCCGATTTTCATCGATTAAATAATATTTCATTACTCGAAAAGTTTGTTTTAAATTGTCAAGTTCCAAATAGTTAGTTACCAAGATCTGATTATGAGTTATTAAACGGTAAAATGAAAAAAAATTCGCAATTTGAAGAGCTGTTCCAAAAGGACCCGACGAAGTCCTAATTAAAATTTGCGGGTCGGGTTCTTTGTAATATTTTAGACCCGTGAATGGACCCATTCGAAAACAATTGGCTGATGACAAAATAAGAAAAGATGGGCATTCCTTCGTTCTATTCAACAACGTACGAACAGTTTCATAATTTTGGCCAAAAGATTGTTGAAGTCTTGTTTTTGAATAAATAGAAAAAAAAGGATTCATACGATCTGATCCATTATCAAAAAGCAATCCTGAACCTGATGGATCGTTCCTTTTCCCGGCATACGAAATAGTGGATTTCACTAAATCGATTCTTAGGAAATTTCGAATCATATCATTTGTCTTTACTTCAACAAAGGAGGCACGCGCCTCTTCAATAGACGCACTTTTTTTGTCTTGTTCCCAATTCAATACGAAACAAGTCCGAACTAATTGAATACTTGTGTCAGAAATTCCCCGAATCGGCTTGCCATTTCCATAAAGGATATAATTGACAACTCGAAGTTGCACCTTATCCCTTTCCTGCAACAGATCCTGAGGGAAAAGTGTTGATAAACTTATACCGTCCGTTATTTCATATGTGACTACGGGTCGAACCAAAACAAAATACCTTTTCTTAGTAGGTGTGATTCGTTGGACATAGATCCAATTTTTCAAATGTTTCGATTTTGTTTGTCCCTTTCCCGGCGGTATCAAAATGCCCCTGTGTCGGGATATTTTATCTGTTTTTCCGGGAAAATGGATATTTCCCGAAAAGATTTTTAGTTCAATCTTTTTTTTTTTCTTCTCTATTCGGACCAACCCGCCGACCCGGCTTCTTATATTTAAAGTGATTTGTGTATCTACTCCAATGATACTATTGTTCCGTACCATTATGGAAGAAGATCGTGGTAAGATATGTACTTCCTCGGGAATGAAAAAAAACCGATCTACTTGCATTTGGCATTTTGCTCTAAATTCTTTGACTCCTCGATATTCAATCAAACCCTCTTTTTTTATGATTGAATGCGCCTCTATAGTCCCATATTTTGTAATTCCCGAACTAGCTCTTCGGTATCTAGGATCATCAAAATAAGCAAGAATACTCTTTCTCCGGAAAATGCCATTTATAGGTATTTCAATCGAGATACCTGAAGTGGGCATTAATTCTTTCTCTCGTTCTTGAGTCGATTGAAATGGAATGGTGAATCTATTTCGTCGTCTCTTTGCCAATAAACCGGAATTTGTGTCAGGATATATGAGATTATAATGCCCAGTTCTTACGATTCGATTAAGTTTTGAATAATCAGTAATTCTACCCCCCTTCTTACTATAAATAGAAGGATCTGAATTCCAAAATTTATGTCTCATGTGAGCCTTGGTCAATGACGAGTTAGAAATATATCTTTGTTCGACAGAAAGAAAATGGGCGTTTGTTTGGTCTTGATCCTTATGGAGCGAACGCGGGACCGCAATGGATTTGTGTGGCCTTCCGGCTAATATCCATAAATGGCTTGTTTTTGGTAAGAGATGAACATTCCCATATGTAAATTCAGGTGCATGATCCACGTCGGTACTCCAGTGCATTTCGCCCTCTGAGTCAGAATAAATATGTTTTCGAACCTTTTCTTTAAAACTCAAAGTGGATGTTCCCGCGCGAATTTCAGCAATCACTTGTTCTGATTCTACATATTGCTCATTTTGAACTAAAATAAAACTTTTTGGCGGAATATTCACATTATGGATAATATCTTCACTCTCAATAATGACATCCAAGTCTATATAACATAGAAAGGCAGGGTGGCCGTGACGTGTACGGGTGGGATGAACCAAATCCTCATTGAATTTTATTTTTCCATTAGAAGGGGCTCGTACATGTTCTGCAGTCCCCCCCGTGAAGACTCCGCCAGTATGAAAAGTTCGTAATGTTAGTTGAGTACCCGGCTCTCCAATGGATTGTCCCGCAATAATACCTACAGCTTCGCCTAATTCGACCAGGTCGCCGTGAGTAGGACTCCGGCCATAGCATAATCGACAGATCCAAGATGTATTTCTACAGGTAAAGGGAGTTCGAATAGATATTGGTTGAACTCGAAAGGTTATCAATCGATTGACAAGTCCAACCCCAATATCCTGATTTCGAGCGGCAATGCACCGCGGACCCATATATATATCGTCTGCTAATACACGACCAATTAGTGTTTGTATAAAAATTCTTTCCGGTATCGTCCCGTTTTTGGGACTCACAGAAATACCTCGTATGGTGCCACAATCTCTTCTACGTACAACAATATGTTGAACTACTTCAACAAGTCTTCGCGTGAGATATCCAGCATCTGATGTTCGGACCGCGGTATCCACAACCCCTTTACGGGCCCCGTAGCAAGAAATTATATATTCTGTTAAAGAGAGTCCTTCGCGTAAATTACTTTGAATAGGTAAATCAATCATTTGTCCTTGTGGATCCGACATTAATCCTCTCATGCCTACTAATTGGTGTACCTGAGAGGCATTTCCTCTAGCTCCTGAAAAGGACATCATATGAACTGGATTATAAGGGTCAGTCATCCTAAAATTAGGATTCATTTCTTGTCGCAAATGTTCACTTGTAGCATACCATATCTCAATGGATTGACGTAATTTTTCTACCGCGTGGATATTCCCATAATGATGGTGCTTTTCCAAAATAAAACTTTGTTGCTCAGCATCTTGGACTAGCCATCCCTTCGAAGGTATTGTTAAAAGATCATCAATTCCTAATGAAATAGACGTAGCAGTGGCTTGCTGGAATCCCAGAGTCTTTACTTGATCCAGGATGTGTGATGTATATGTCATTCCAAAATGATCTATTAATCTGCTAATAAGTCGTTTCATGGCAATTCCATCTATTACTTTATTGTGAAAGACCAGATTTGCCCCTTCTGCCATAAGTACCTCCATATTCCGCTGAGTGGGATTCGACAATGAGTGGGTTTAAGTTAGTGATTGGAAAACTTCCTTTTCTCGATCTTAATTCGGGTATAAATTCACGAACTATGGTCCTGGTTGAACTCGGTCGAGCCGAAGTCCATTGGTATCATAGAGTTCTTTAGCAAGATATGATTAAGTACCATATGAGTAGGCTCGAAAAAATCCTTGTATAGCTTCTTCAATTTCTCGATAAAACGAAATATGACCAACGGTTGTTCGAATATATATATAAAGAATTTCTTTTTTTACACTTCTTACTATTAGATAGTGCCCATAAATCTCATGATAGGTACCCAACGATTCATAGTGAACTTCGATGGGAGCTTCTCTTGAAGCAACAACGCGTTGATCTAGTTGCCACCGGAGCCACAAAGGACTATCTAAATTGATTCTTTTTTGACGATAAGCCCCAATTGCATCATAGGAATTACAAAAAAAAGGTTCTTTCATATACTTATAATTCGGATCGTTCCATTTTTGATTTTGATAGTTTCTGCGACTCCATGGATTATATCTATTTGCA